GTTAATGTAGCTTAATAATTTAAAGCATGACACTGAAAATGTCTAGATGGGTAACAATCTACCCCATAAACACATAGGTTTGGTCCTAGCCTTTCCATTAGCTCTCAGTAAAATTACACATGCAAGCATCCACAACCCTGTGAAAATGCCCTCTAGATTATAATAACATGAGGAGCGAGCATCAAGCACGCACACGCAGCTCAAAACGCTTTGCTTAGCCACGCCCCCACGGGAAACAGCAGTGATAAACCTTTAGCAATAAACGAAAGTTCAACTAAGTTATACTGATTATTAGAGTTGGTCAATTTCGTGCCAGCCACCGCGGCCATACGATTGACTCAAGTTAATGGAATGCGGCGTAAAGAGTGTTTAAGAATTATATTTCCAATAAAGCTAACCTATAACTAAGTCGTAAAAAACCCTGGTTATGGTAAAATATTCTACGAAAGTGGCTTTAATACCCTGAATACACTAAAGCTAAGGCACAAACTGGGATTAGATACCCCACTATGCTTAGCCCTAAACCTCAATAACTTAATCAACAAATTTATTCGCCAGAACACTACAAGCAACAGCTTGAAACTCAAAGGACCTGGCGGTGCTTTACATCCGTCTAGAGGAGCCTGTTCTATAATCGATATACCCCGATAGACCTTACCACCTCTTGCCCCCAGCCTGTATACCGCCATCTTCAGCAAACTCCCTAAAGATCGCAAAGTAAGCAGAAGTATAATCATAAAAACGTTAGGTCAAGGTGCAGCCAATGGGGTGGAAAGAAATGGGCTACATTTTCTAAATCAGAAAATTACACGACAACCTTTATGAAATCTAAAGGCCCAAGGTGGATTTAGCAGTAAATCAAGAATAGAGAGCTTGATTGAAACAAGGCCATTAAGCACGCACACACCGCCCGTCACCCTCCTCAAACATCACACAAAAGTATTTTAGTAACTAAATCACTACATATTGGTATAGAGGGGATAAGTCGTAACATGGTAAGCGTACTGGAAAGTGCGCTTGGATAAATCAAAGTGTAGCTTAAATCAAAGCATCCAGCTTACACCCGGAAGATCTCACCCACTAATGATCACTTTGAGCCAACTCTAGCCCAAGCCCCCATACAACTGTACTACCTACAATACTATAACCAAATCATTTACCTATTATAAAAGTATAGGCGATAGAAATTTCACCTTAGGCGCAATAGATACAGTACCGCAAGGGAAAGACAAAAACTTAATAAAGCACAAAAAAGCAAAGACAAACCCTTCTACCTTCTGCATAATGAATTAACTAGAAATAACTTTATATAGAGAACTTCAATAATGCCCCCCGAAACCAAGCGAGCTACCCAAAGACAGCTAAAAGAGCACACCCGTCTATGTGGCAAAATAGTGGGAAGATCTATGGGTAGTGGTGACAAACCTATCGAGCCTGGTGATAGCTGGTTGTCCAAGACAGAATTTCAGTTCAACCTTAAATTTACTTACAGACCCACTAATCCTCCCGTAAATTTAATTGTTAGTCTAAAGAGGGACAGCTCTTTAGACTTTAGGAAATAACCTTTTATAGAGAGTAAGACATTCCACCACTACAGTTGGCCTAAAAGCAGCCATCAATTAAGAGTGCGTTCAAGCTCAATACCTAATTATCCTTAATTCTACTAATAATACCAAACCCCTATAACACATTGGACTAATCTATTTCCCAATAGAAGCAACAATGTTAGTATAAGTAACATGAAATTATTCTCCTCGCATAAACTTATCTCAGACCGAAACAACTACTGCTAGTTAACAGTCCAATCACCACGTACTATACCTTAACATAATATTATTTAAACTGTTAACCCAACACAGGTATGCATCCAGGAAAGATCAAGAGAAGTAAGAGGAACTCGGCAAACTCTACCCCCGCCTGTTTACCAAAAACATCACCTCTAGCATTACTAGTATTAGAGGCACTGCCTGCCCGGTGACACATGTTTAACGGCCGCGGTACCCTGACCGTGCAAAGGTAGCATAATCACTTGTTCTCTAAATAAGGACTTGTATGAATGGCCACACGAGGGTTTAACTGTCTTTTACTTCTAATCAGTGAAATTGACCTATCCGTGAAGAGGCGGATATAACTTAATAAGACGAGAAGACCCTATGGAGCTTAAATTTAATAGTACAAACCAACAATTTAAAAACCAATAGGCAACAACCCACCGTTCATGTACTATGAATTTTGGTTGGGGTGACCTCGGAGTATAATACAACCTCCGAAAAACATACACCAAGACTTCACCAGTCTAAGTAGATATACACACCCATTGACCCAATAACTTGATCAACGGACTAAGTTACCCTAGGGATAACAGCGCAATCCTATTTTAGAGTCCATATCGACGATAGGGTTTACGACCTCGATGTTGGATCAAGACATCCTAATGGTGCAGCCGCTATTAAGGGTTCGTTTGTTCAACGATTAAAGTCTTACGTGATCTGAGTTCAGACCGGAGAAATCCAGGTCGGTTTCTATCTATTAAATATTCCTCCCAGTACGAAAGGACAAGAGAAATAGAGCCTACTTCACAAAGCGCCCTCACAAATCAAATGATCGTTATCTTAATCCCATAAACTAATACCCCACCCCTAGAGCAGGGATCGTTAAGATGGCAGAGCCCGGTAATTGCATAAAACTTAAAACTTTATAACCAGAGGTTCAACTCCTCTTCTTAACAACGTGTTTATAATCAACTTACTCCTGCTAATTATTCCTGCCCTAATTGCCATAGCATTTTTAACGCTCATAGAACGAAAGGTCTTGGGCTATATACAATTTCGCAAGGGCCCTAACATAGTAGGCCCCTACGGAATACTTCAACCATTTGCGGACGCAATAAAACTCTTTACAAAAGAACCCCTACTACCCACCACATCTACCACAACCCTATATGTAATTGCCCCAACCCTAGCCCTCTCCATCGCCCTCCTTATATGAAGCCCCCTTCCCATACCATATCCCCTAATTAACTTCAACCTAGGTCTTCTATTTATACTAGCAACATCAAGCCTAGCCGTTTATTCAATCCTATGATCCGGGTGAGCATCCAACTCAAACTACGCACTAATCGGCGCATTACGAGCAGTAGCCCAAACAATTTCATACGAAGTCACCCTAGCTATTATTCTGCTATCAACCCTACTAATAAGCGGCTCATTCAACTTACACTCACTTATTTTAACACAAGAGCACTCCTGACTTTTATTACCGTCATGACCTTTAGCAATAATATGATATATTTCCACACTAGCAGAAACCAATCGAGCTCCCTTCGACTTAACAGAAGGCGAATCAGAACTAGTTTCAGGATTCAACATTGAGTATGCTGCAGGTTCATTCGCCCTCTTCTTTATAGCAGAATATATAAATATTATTATAATAAACGCCCTAACCACCACCGTCTTCTTAGCTTCACCCTATAGCATAAACCTACCAGAACTCTATACAATAAACTTTATAACCAAAGCCCTTCTATTGACTATTCTATTTCTATGAATTCGAACATCATATCCTCGATTCCGCTATGACCAACTAATGCACCTTCTATGAAAAAACTTTTTACCTCTCACACTAGCACTATGCATATGATATGTCTCAATACCAACTCTAACATCCGGCATCCCACCTCAAACATAAGAAATATGTCTGACAAAAGAGTTACTTTGATAGAGTAAATTATAGAGGTTTAAATCCCCTTATTTCTAGAACCATAGGAGTTGAACCCATGCCTGAGAACTCAAAACTCTCCGTGCTACCTACTACACCATATTCTAACTAGTAAGGTCAGCTAAATAAGCTATCGGGCCCATACCCCGAAAATGTTGGTTAAACCCCTCCCGTACTAACATCAACCCTCTAGCCCACCTTATTATTTTCCTCACCATCCTAGCAGGAACCGTAATTACAATAATAAGCTCACACTGGTTCCTAATCTGAATAGGCCTAGAATTAAATATACTAGCCATCGTACCCCTGCTAGCCAAAAACACAAATCCCCGCTCCACAGAAGCAGCCACTAAATATTTTCTAACACAAGCAACCGCATCCATAGTCCTACTAATAATCATCTACCTAAATAACCTATTTTCCGGGCAATGAACAATTTATCCATCCCTAAATCAAGCCCTAGCTACAATAATACTAATTGCCCTGACAATAAAATTAGGAATAGCCCCTCTTCACTTTTGATTACCAGAAGTAACCCAAGGCATCCCTCTAATTCCTGCTATACTTATTCTCACATGACAAAAACTAGCCCCTTTATCTATTTTACTCCAAATCTTTTCATCAATTGACACCAATACCCTACTAACAATCTCAATCTTATCTATTATAATCGGCAGCTGAGGCGGACTTAACCAAACACAATTACGTAAAATTCTAGCTTACTCCTCAATCACCCATATAGGATGAATAATAGCAGTACTATATTACGACCCAAATATTACAATCCTAACTCTACTCATCTACATCCTCCTAACAATTTCCACATTCATGACCTTCTACCTAAACTCAAACATAACAACCCTATCACTATCACACACCTGAAATAAACTTACATGAATAATACCCATAATTCCATTAATAATAATATCCCTAGGGGGCCTACCCCCACTAACAGGCTTTTCCCCCAAATGAGCAATTATACAAGAACTTACAAAAAGTGACAACCTTATTATCCCCCTCACTATAGCCATACTTACACTAATAAATTTGTACTTCTATATACGCCTGACATACTCTATCTCAATAACAGTATTCCCCACATCCAACAACACAAAAATCAACTGACAACTAAAATATATAAAACTCTCACCACTTCTCCCCCCACTCATAATTTCTTCCACCCTTCTATTACCCACAACCCCACTAATACTAATAATCTAGAAATTTAGGTTAACAAGACCAAGAGCCTTCAAAGCTCTAAGCAAGTAATTTTACTTAATTTCTGCACCCATTATAAGGACTGCAAAACTACACTTTGCATCAACTGAACGCAAATCAATTACTTTTATTAAGCTAAGCCCTTCCTAGACTGATGGGACTCTAACCCACAAAAATTTAGTTAACAGCTAAATAACCTAATCAACTGGCTTCAATCTACTTCTCCCGCCGTTAGGGAAAAAAAGGCGGGAGAAGCCCCGGCAGAATTGAAGCTGCTTCTTTGAATTTGCAATTCAATATGATAAATCACCTCAGAGCTGGCAAAAAGAGGACTTCCTCTGTCTTTAGATTTACAGTCTAATGCTTACTCAGCCATTTTACCCATCCTACTTATGTTCATAAACCGCTGATTATTTTCAACTAACCATAAAGATATCGGAACACTATATTTGCTATTTGGCGCATGAGCAGGGGCAGTAGGAACAGCCCTAAGTCTCCTAATTCGAGCAGAACTCGGTCAGCCTGGAAGTTTAATAGAAGACGACCATATTTATAACGTTATCGTTACCTCTCACGCATTTATTATAATTTTCTTCATAGTAATACCAATTATAATCGGGGGCTTTGGAAACTGACTTGTTCCTCTAATAATTGGCTCCCCCGATATAGCATTTCCTCGAATAAATAATATAAGCTTCTGACTTCTACCCCCATCCCTTCTTCTACTACTCGCATCCTCAACCCTAGAAGCCGGAGCCGGTACTGGTTGAACAGTCTACCCCCCTCTAGCGGGAAATATATCACACCCAGGAGCCTCTGTAGACCTCACTATTTTTTCACTTCACCTGGCTGGTATTTCCTCCATTCTAGGGGCTATTAATTTTATCACAACAATCATTAACATAAAACCTCCGGCCATAACCCAGTATCAAACACCTTTATTTGTCTGATCTGTCCTTATTACAGCAGTCTTACTACTCCTATCTCTTCCGGTTCTGGCCGCCGGAATTACCATACTACTAACAGACCGCAATCTTAATACTACATTCTTCGATCCTGCTGGTGGCGGAGACCCTATCCTATACCAACACCTGTTCTGATTTTTTGGGCACCCTGAAGTATATATCCTCATTCTTCCAGGCTTCGGAATAATCTCACACATTGTAACGTACTACTCTAACAAAAAAGAACCATTTGGGTATATAGGAATAGTATGGGCCATAATATCCATTGGTTTCCTGGGATTTATTGTATGAGCCCACCACATATTTACTGTGGGTATAGACGTAGACACACGTGCATACTTCACGTCAGCCACTATAATTATTGCCATTCCCACAGGAGTAAAAGTATTTAGTTGATTAGCCACACTGCACGGCGGTAATATCAAATGATCTCCCGCAATGCTATGAGCCCTAGGCTTTATTTTCCTCTTTACCGTAGGTGGACTGACAGGAATTGTATTAGCCAACTCATCGTTAGACATCGTCCTACATGACACATACTATGTAGTAGCCCACTTTCATTACGTTTTATCCATAGGAGCAGTATTTGCCATTATAGGAGGTTTTATCCACTGATTCCCATTATTCTCCGGTTACACGCTCGACCAAACCTATGCTAAAATTCACTTCACCATTATATTTGTAGGCGTAAATCTAACCTTTTTCCCACAACACTTCCTTGGCTTATCTGGAATGCCCCGACGATATTCAGATTATCCTGATGCATATACTACATGAAATATCGTATCATCTGTAGGCTCATTTATTTCATTAACAGCAGTTATCCTAATAATTTTTATAATTTGAGAAGCTTTTTCCTCAAAACGAAAAGTCTTAACCGTTGAGCAACTAACTACCAATCTAGAATGACTCTACGGCTGCCCCCCTCCTTATCACACATTTGAAGAATCCACCTATGTAAAATCTTTAAGCGAAAAAGGAAGGATTTGAACCCCCAAAAATTGGTTTCAAGCCAATCCCATAGACCCTATGACTTTTTCAATGAGATATTAGTAAAAAAATTACATAACTTTGTCAAAGTTAAATTATAGACCAAACCCTATATATCTTAATGGCACACCCAGCCCAACTAGGCCTACAAAATGCTACATCCCCTATCATAGAAGAACTTATCGCCTTCCACGACCATGCTCTTATAATTATTTTTCTAATTAGCTCACTAGTATTATATATTATCTCCCTAATGCTCACAACCAAATTAACCCACACCAGCACAATAAATGCCCAAGAAATCGAAATAATTTGAACCATTCTACCTGCAATTATCCTTATTATAATTGCTCTTCCATCCCTACGCATCTTATATATAACAGATGAATTTAACAAGCCCTATTTAACTCTTAAAGCCATTGGCCACCAATGGTACTGAAGTTATGAGTATTCAGACTATGAAGACCTAGCCTTCGACTCCTACATCACACCTACATACTTTCTCGAACCTGGAGAATTCCGACTCCTTGAAGTAGATAACCGAACAACTCTGCCCATAGAAGCAGATATCCGTATATTAATCTCATCACAAGACGTCCTACACTCATGAGCCGTTCCATCGCTAGGCGTTAAGGCAGATGCAATCCCTGGACGCTTAAACCAAGCTATACTGGCCTCCATACGACCAGGCCTATTTTACGGACAATGCTCAGAAATTTGCGGGTCAAATCATAGCTTTATGCCCATTGTCCTAGAATTTATTTATTTCCAAGACTTCGAAGTGTGAGCCTCATACCTATATATCGTATCACTGTAAAGCTACCTAGCATTAACCTTTTAAGTTAAAGATTGAGAGCACCCCCTCTCTACAGTGAATGCCTCAACTGGACATATCACCATGACCAATAGTAATTATATCAATAATTTTAACCCTATTCTACATTACTCAATTAAAAATATTAAACTTTACTTTCTATAGCACCCCATCATCAAAATTAACCATACCATATAAACACAAAACAACCTGAGAACTAAAATGAACCAAAATTTATTTGCCTCCTTCAATGTACCAATAATACTAGGAATCCCCCTAGTTATATTAATTATTCTATTTCCCACTATGTTAATCTCACCCCCTAATAAGCTAATCAACAATCGGCTCTCCTCTCTTCAACAATGACTAATCCAACTTACACTAAAACAAATAATAATAGTTCATAGCACTAAAGGACGAACTTGATCCCTTATACTCATAGCCCTAATTACTTTCATCGCCCTAAACAATCTCCTCGGAATAACACCCTACGCATTCACACCAACCACTCAGCTATCAATAAATTTAGCTATAGCAATCCCCCTATGAGCAGCCACCGTACTTACAGGACTTCGATTTAAAACAAAAGCATCTCTCGCCCATTTTTTACCCCAAGGAACACCCATACCACTTATCCCGATACTAATTGTCATTGAAACAATCAGCCTCTTCATCCAACCAATTGCACTAGCCGTACGACTAACAGCCAATATTACAGCAGGCCACCTGCTAATACACTTACTTGGAGACACCACACTAACCCTTCTATCCTTCTACATCCCCTCTTCCATGATTACAATTGTTATTATTATTTTACTTATTATACTAGAACTAGGTGTAGCCCTAATCCAAGCCTACGTTTTTACACTCTTAGTAAGCCTTTACCTGTACGACAACTCATAATGACCCACCAAGCACATGCCTACCATATAGTTAACCCAAGCCCCTGACCATTAACAGGAGCCCTATCAGCTTTCCTACTAACTTCTGGCCTAGCCATATGATTCCACTTCTATTATATCCCCCTTCTTGCCACAGGATTACTAGCCAGCGCATTAACAATATTTCAATGATGACGAGACGTGGTACGAGAAGGCACATATCAAGGCCACCATACCATGCCTGTCCAAAAAGGCCTCCGATACGGGATAGTTCTATTTATTATTTCAGAGATCTTCTTTTTTGCTGGCTTCTTCTGAGCATTTTACCACTCCAGCCTAGCCCCAACCCCGCAAACAGGAGGACATTGACCCCCAACAGGTATTTTTCCCCTTAACCCAATAGAAGTACCGCTTCTAAATACAGCCATTCTACTAGCATCAGGAGTTACAATTACTTGAGCACACCACAGCCTAATAGAAGCCAACCGAAAAGAATCAATTCAGGCACTAGCCCTAACCATTACATTAGGTATTTATTTTACATGTTTACAATTATCAGAATACTCTGAAGCCTCTTTCACCATTTCCGACGGAATTTATGGATCAACATTCTTTGTAGCTACAGGCTTTCACGGCCTCCACGTCATTATTGGAACCACATTCCTTACAACCTGTTACGTTCGCCAACAACTATTTCATTTTACAACTAATCACCACTTTGGCTTCGAAGCCGCTGCATGATACTGACACTTCGTAGACGTAGTATGATTATTCCTCTATATCTCTATCTATTGATGAGGATCCTACTCTCTTAGTATAAATAGTACTATTGACTTCCAATCAATAAGCCTTGATAAACTCGAGAGAGAGTAATTAATTTAACACTAACCCTAGCAACTAATATTCTCCTAGCCCTATTTCTAATTACAATTACATTTTGATTACCACAATTAAATACTTACACAGAAAAATTTAACCCCTATGAATGCGGATTTGACCCCACAACCTCAGCCCACCTGCCCTTCTCCATAAAATTTTTTCTAGTAGCTATCACATTTCTCCTCTTTGACCTAGAAATTGCCCTACTACTACCCCTGCCATGGGCAACCCAAACAAATAACCTAATATTAACAATTAATACAATCCTTACTCTAATTATTATTCTAGCACTAGGACTAGCCTATGAATGGACTCAAAAGGGGTTAGATTGAGTTGAATTGGTATATAGTTTAACCAAAACAAATGATTTCGACTCATTAGATTATGATAAATCATATTTACCAAGTGCCTTTCATCTACATCAACACCTCATTAGCATATTTTATATCTCTATTAGGACTATTAATCTACCGATCACATCTAATGTCATCCCTACTATGCTTGGAAGGTATGATACTATCACTATTCATTATAGCCGCACTTACAACCCTAAATATACATTTTATACTGATATATATAATACCCATTACCCTTCTGGTATTCGCCGCATGTGAAGCCGCAGTAGGGTTAGCCTTACTAGTTCTAATTTCCAACCTATACGGCCTAGATTATGTACAAAACCTAAACCTACTTCAATGCTAAAAATTATTATACCCACAATTATGCTACTTCCAACAATATGACTTTCAAAAAATCATATAATCTGAATTAATACAATAACATGCAGCTTACTAATCAGCGCCCTAACCCCCTTGCTCTTATATCTACCAAACAACTTATGCAACCTATCATTAAATTTTTTCTCAGATCCACTAACATCACCCCTCTTAACCCTAACAGCCTGATTATTACCCCTAATAATTTTAGCAACCCAACAACATCTCCACAATAACCCCCTTCCACGAAAAAAACTATATATCTCAATACTCATCCTTTTACAAATCTCTTTAATCATAACATTTACAGCCTCAGAACTAATTTTATTTTATATCCTATTCGAAACCACCCTAATCCCCACCCTAATTATTATTACTCGCTGGGGGTACCAGCCAGAACGCCTCAATGCCGGCTCATATTTTTTATTCTACACACTAGCAGGGTCCCTCCCACTACTCATCACACTCCTTTATCACTTAAGCAATTTAGGATCATTAAATATCCTAATAATAATTAATGCCAAAGAAATATTATTATCCTGAACTAATAATATCACATGACTAGGTTGCATAATAGCCTTTATAGTCAAAATACCCTTATATGGACTTCACCTGTGACTACCTAAAGCTCACGTTGAAGCTCCAATTGCTGGCTCAATAGTACTTGCAGCAATCCTACTAAAACTTGGTGGTTACGGTATAATACGAATTACCCCCATCCTTAACCCCTTAACAGAAAAAATAGGTTACCCCTTTCTTATTTTATCCCTATGAGGCATAGTTATAACAAGCTCCATCTGCTTACGACAAGCTGACCTAAAATCACTCATCGCTTACTCCTCTGTAAGCCACATAGCACTTGTTATCTTAGCCATCCTCATTCAAACCCCTTGAAGCTTTACCGGTGCAATAATCCTTATAATCGCCCATGGACTTACCTCATCCCTATTATTCTGTCTAGCAAACTCAAACTATGAGCGAATTCACAGCCGAACTATAATATTTACCCGAGGTCTCCAAGCACTATTTCCACTACTAGCCCTTTGATGACTCCTGGCAAACCTCGCCAATCTCGCCTTACCTCCAACCATTAACCTTATAGGAGAACTATTCACAATCTTGGCCTCCTTCTCCTGATCTAACTTTACTATTATATTTACAGGGTCTAATATACTAATTACAGCCCTATACTCACTTCACATATTTACCTCAACACAACGAGGGCCACTAACGTACAGCACTAGTAATATTAAACCTCTCTTCACACGAGAAAATATACTAATACTAATACATACAGCACCAATACTTCTCCTCACCCTTAATCCCAAAGTGATTATAGGGTTAACACCTTGTAGTTATAGTTTAACAAAAACATTAGATTGTGAATCTAACAATAGAGGCTTACAACCTCTTACCTACCGAGAAAGCACGCAAGAACTGCTAATTCATGCCCCCAAGCTTAACAACTTGGCTTTCTCAACTTTTAAAGGATAGTAGTTATCCATTGGTCTTAGGAACCAAAAACATTGGTGCAACTCCAAATAAAAGTAAATGCACTCCTCCATAGCATTATTAATGCTAGCCCCCCTACTAATACCCATCATAATTACCCTAATCAAACCTCACAAAAACATCTTGTACCCGCACTATGTAAAATTAGCTATCATCTACGCCCTCACCATTAGCATTTTAACTATAACAACATTTATCTTCACAGGCCAAGAATCTATAATTTCAAACTGACACTGAGTAACAATTCATACTATTAAATTATCCCTAAGCTTTAAATTAGATTTCTTCTCCATCATATTTACCCCTGTAGCACTATTCGTCACCTGATCAATCGTAGAATTCTCAACATGATATATGAACTCAGACCCCAACATTAACCAATTCCTCAAGTACCTACTCATTTTCCTTATCACTATACTAATTTTAATTACCGCTAACAACCTACTTCAGCTCTTCATCGGATGAGAAGGAATAGGCATCATATCTTTCCTATTAATTAGCTGGTGATACGGCCGATCAGACGCCAACACAGCAGCCCTTCAAGCAATCCTATATAATCGTATTGGAGATATCGGCTTTATCCTAGCAATAGCATGATTCTTCATATTTTCAAACTCATGGGATTTCCAACAAATATTTATCCTCAACCCCAACCCAGATCTCTTCCCCCTAGTAAGCCTTCTCCTAGCAGCAACAGGAAAATCAGCCCAATTCGGCCTCCACCCATGACTACCCTCCGCTATAGAAGGACCCACACCAGTCTCAGCACTACTTCACTCTAGCACAATAGTTGTTGCCGGAATCTTCCTAATTATCCGCTTTCACCCCTTAATTGAAAGTAATCCATCCATTCAAACACTCACATTATCACTAGGAGCTATTACTACCCTATTTACAGCAATCTGTGCCCTTACACAAAATGACATGAAAAAAATCGTAGCCTTCTCAACTTCAAGCCAACTTGGTCTTATAATAGTAACAGTAGGCATTAACCAACCACATTTAGCCTTCCTTCACATTTGTACTCACGCTTTCTTCAAGGCCATACTATTTTTATCTGCAGGATCTATTATCCACAGCCTTAGCAACGAGCAGGACATCCGAAAAATAGGAGGCCTATTTAAAATACTACCATTTACTGCTTCCTCCCTAATCATTGGCAGCCTCGCACTCATGGGCATGCCTTTCCTCACGGGCTTCTACTCAAAAGACCTAATCATCGAAACCGCCAACATGTCGTATACCAACGCCTGAGCCCTTACAATTACCCTACTAGCAACCTCCCTCACAGCCATATACAGCATTCGCATTATTTTCTACACTCTAACAGGACACCCCCGATTCACATCCCTTATCCTAATTAATGAAAATAACCCCTCACTAATAAACCCTATTAACCGCCTAGCAGTGGGCAGCATCTTCGCCGGGTTTCTTATTTCCAACTGCATCCCCCCTACTTCATATCCCCAAGTCACTATACCAAACCACCTTAAATTAGCAGCCTTGGGCGTAACTATTCTAGGACTTCTTATAGCAATAGAACTTAACCTTATAACCAATAATATAAAATTAAACACCCCAGTAAAATCCTTCTACTTCTCTAATATACTAGGCTTCTACTCAATTACCACCCATCGATCAAATCCCCACTCAAGCTTAACCGCAAGTCAAAACTTTACCTCAACCCTATTAGACCTATTCTGATTAGAAAAATCCATACCAAAAATAACAACACAAACTCAAATTTCAATATCTACAACAACATCAACCCAAAAAGGCCTAATCAAGCTCTACTTCTTATCATTCTTTATCCCACCCGCCTTGACACTACTATTAATTATCTAACCCCCACCACGAGTAAGCTCAATCGCAATATGTATACCCATAAACAATGCCCAACAAGTGACTAAAACAACTCAAACACCATAATTATACAAAGCAGCAGCACCCGTAGGATCTTCACGAATTAATCCTGGCCCATCACCTTCATAAATTATCCAACTAGATACAGTCTTATAATTAACAGTGACTTCCACCGTTTTATTAGGATCCCCACCCAATAAAGCTACCATAGTTATCTCCATTACTAAACCCAACATAAAAATCCCTAAAATATCAATGCTCGACACTCATGTCTCAGGATGCTCATCAATTGCCATCGCCGCAGTGTAACCAAAAACAACCATTATACCACCTAAATAAACTAAAAAGACTATAAGCCCTATATAAGACCCACCAAAACATAATATAATTGCACAACCCACAGCACCACTAAAAATCAACACCAACCCCCCATAAATAGGTGAAGGCTTAGAAGAAAACCCTACAAACCCCATTACTAAAACAATACTTAATGAAAATAAAGCATACATCATTATTCCCACATGGACTATAACCATGACTAATGATATGAAAAACCATTGTTGTATTTCAACTATAAGAATCTTAATGACTACCCCCCGCAAAACACACCCACTAGCAAAAATCATTAACAACTCATTTATTGACCTTCCCACACCATCCAACATCTCCGCTTGATGAAATTTCGGCTCACTCCTAGGTATCTGCCTGATTATCCAAATCACTACAGGTCTATTCTTAGCCATGCACTACACACCAGACACCTCAACTGCCTTCTCCTCAGTCGCCCACATCACCCGAGACGTCAACTACGGCTGAATAATCCGCTACCTACACGCCAACGGCGCCTCCATATTTTTCATCTGCCTCTTCCTCCACATTGGCCGAGGCTTATATTACGGATCATTCCTTTTTCTGAAGACCTGAAACGTCGGTATTATCCTCCTACTCACAACCATAGCCACAGCATTCATAGGCTATGTCCTCCCATGAGGCCAAATATCATTCTGAGGTGCCACAGTAATTACAAACCTCCTATCAGCCATCCCATACATCGGATCTGACCTCGTACAATGAATCTGAGGTGGCTTCTCAGTAGATAAAGCTACCCTCACACGATTTTTCACCTTTCACTTTATCTTACCCTTTATTATCGCTGCCCTAGCAACCATCCACCTCTTGTTTCTGCATGAAACAGGATCAAGTAACCCATCAGGAATGACATCAGACCTCGACAAAATCACATTTCACCCCTATTATACAACCAAAGACATTCTAGGCCTAATCATTCTCCTCCTATGCCTAGTAAGCCTAACCCTATTTTCACCTGACCTTCTTACTGACCCAGATAATTATACACTAGCTAACCCCCTCAACACCCCACCCCATATTAAACCAGAATGATACTTCCTATTTGCATACGCAATTCTACGATCTATCCCTAATAAATTAGGAGGCGTCCTAGCCCTAATACTCTCCATCCTAATCCTCATAATTATTCCCACTCTCCACCTATCAAAGCAACAAAGCATAGGATTCCGACCCATCACCCAAATCCTATTCTGAACCCTAGTAGCCGACCTATTCACGCTCACATGAATTGGGGGCCAACCAGTCGAATACCCCTTCATAACTATCGGTCAAACCGCATCCATCATATACTTTCTAATTATCATTACACTTATCCCCCTCTCCGCCCTAATTGAAAATAAACTACTTAAATGGTAAACGTCTTTGTAGTATAACACAATACCCTGGTCTTGTAAACCAGAGATGGAGAACCCTCTCCCCAAGACATCTCAGGGAAAGAAATCCTCCATTCTACCTTCAACACCCAAAGCTGAAATTCTAATCTTAAACTACTCCCTGAATACCAAACCAACCTATATCATTGAAAGCCCTACCCTAAAGTACTTCATAGGTAAATTAAACATCCCACCCGTATGTAATTAGTGCATTATTGCTTGCCCCCATGAATAATACATAGTACCAAGAATGCTTAACTATACATAGTACATCAACCACAAACAATGCATTAAAAGATCCTCAACATGCTTACAGGCAAGGATTATACCTCTATAAACAACCATAGCACATACAATGCAATAAAGTACTGTAAACGTACACTAGAACACGGATATTGCACAGAACATAAATCTAATAATAGTACATAGCACATTAACTCATTAATCGTACATAGAAAGCACACAGCACTCGGTAAGTTCTCCTCAATACGGATATCCCCCAGGTATTGTTTAGTCTCTTAATCTACCATCCTCCGTGAAATCAACAACCCGCCCACATTTTGCCGCTCTTCTCGCTCCGGGCCCATATAGACAGGGCTTGGCTATACTGGAACTATATCTGACATTTGGTTCCTACCTCAGGGCCATACCTTCAAGATCGTGCATACATTCCCCTTAAATAAGACATCACGATGGTGTGGCGCTATCACCCTTTTAACCTGGTCAGGAATGCACGCGGAGGGCCTTTATGGGGGAGGGTTATGTACTCCTCAGCATTGCCGTAGGCTGGAAGAAAAGGCTCCAACAACAGTCCTGTGGCGTCTGGATGTGATTTGCCAGGCTTTATGCTATCATCGCACCTCTGATTGAATGTCTTGGCCCCCATCCCGACCACTAAGGTGTTATTCAGTCAATGGTTACAGGACATAATAAGCAACATTTACCAGCACCCACCAAAAAAAATTAATTTAAAAATTTTTAAAAATTTTTAAAAATTTTTAAAATTTCCAACCCCTAAAAATGAAGCACACCTGGCTAAACTTTCTGAGGCGCGTATCGTAAAGAGACATCCCCCTACCAATATGTTCACTATTTAATACTTAAAAGACACATAAATCCTACAACCCACATAATTCAGTGAATAATACTACCCCTGATTACTTCCTACGCACCTCAGAACATACCCTTCAGAAAGCGTACTTATGTTTATACAATAAAAATTTAAATCTAACAAATTATTACTCAAACATATTAAATTAA